TAAATATCCTTCAAAAACAAGTAAATAGATGCGAAACATATAAAATGCAGTTAATCCAGCTGTAGAACAAGCTAATATTGCGAAAATTGGCGAATACAACCAACTATCATTAAGAATCTCATCTTTGGACCAAAAACAAGCAAAGGGTGGAATACCACAAAGAGAAAGCGTACCTATTAAAAAAGAAGTTTTTGTGATTGGCGTATGTTTTGTTAACCCGCCCATAAGAACCATATTTTGACTTTTTTCTGGAGAATATCCAACAATAGCTTCCATTGAATGAATAATGGATCCGGATCCTAAGAACAACAATGCTTTTGAATAAGCATGAGTAATCAAATGAAATAGAGCGGCTCGATAGGATCCCATACCTAGAGCTAACATCATATAACCCAATTGAGACATTGTAGAATAGGCCAAATTTCTCTTAATATCTTTTTGAGCAATAGCTAAAGTAGCTCCAAATACTAATGTTATTATACCTATGAAAGCTATTCCATTCATTATGGGGGGTATAGCTATGAAAAGAGGAAGAAGTCTAGCTACAAGAAAAATTCCCGCCGCTACCATAGTAGCAGCATGTATAAGAGCGGAAATAGGAGTAGGCCCTTCCATAGCATCCGGTAACCATACATGAAGGGGGAATTGGGCAGATTTAGCAACAGAACCGCAAAATAACAATAGGGCACACAAAGTAACAAAAAAAACATTAACGTCATTATTAGAAATCAAGTTATTGAATATTTGAAACAAATCCCGAAATTCCAAACTACCTGTTATCCAATAAAGACCTAAAATACCTAATAATAAACCAAAATCCCCTACACGATTAGTTACAAACGCCTTTTGACAAGCATTTGCTGCAATAGGACGTGTGAACCAAAAACCTATTAATAGATAAGAACACATTCCAACCAATTCCCAAAAAATATAAATTTGTATCAAATTAGAACTAGTAACTAATCCCAACATTGAAGTATTAAAAAAACTCATATAAGCAAAAAATCTCAAATATCCTTGATCATGAGACATATAATTATCACTATAAATAAGAACCAAAATGCCAACAGTAGTGATTAATATTAACATAATAGAGGTAAGTGAATCGATCAAGTAACCAAACTCTAAAGAAAGATCATTATTTATAGTCCAAGACCACACATATTGATAGATGGAAGTCTTATTGTTATTGATTTGATCAATCGACAGATCGACCGAAAAAAGCATAACTATACCTAACAATAAAATACTCGGAAAAGCCCACATACGGCGAAGATTTTTTGTTGCTGTGGGAAAAAGTAGAAGTCCCACCCCTATCAACATAGGAACTGGAAGTGGAATGAAAGGTATGATCCATGAAGATTGATGTGTATATTCCATACAAAAAAAAAAAAGAATAAAATAAAAAATATTTTGATTCGTAATGAGTTTTGTTTCTTATTCGTCGGTTTTATCTCTTTTGTAAAGGCTTCAGTTAATAAAAAAGAGTGAACATATAAATAGAATTTTCTATTATTCTGAATCTCTGCACAATACTTCTAATATTGCAAAGTACAAAGTAAAAATGGTCCAATAAACAAATTCCTAGTGAAAAAGAAAGTTTTTTTTTAGTAAAATTTTGATTACTATTAATAAATAATAAGATAACTAATAGATAATAAATAAAAAGATAACTAATAGAATTTTTAATAAAATTCTCATAAAAACGAAATTTGTCAAATAAAGATAAAGATTCAAATTTTTATTTGACAATTATACAAACATTCTTTTCTATAGAGCGGGGATTCAAAATTGTACCAAAACTAAGAACATTCGTTTATTTTGATATGCAGCAAAATACAATTCATATGACATAACCCAATCAAATAAATAAGAATTTTTTTCTTTTATTAATATTCAGAAGCATTAGTTTATTTTGAACTAATTAATTTTTTTTACATTACAATACAAAGAGATATCTATGTTTGGCAAAATTTTGAAAAAGGTGTTATAATATTCAATGTTTTACTTTAGATATTAAAAAGATAAAAAAAAAGATAAAAAAAGGGGGGGATAAGATATATGGCTAATTAATCAAAGAAGAATTAGTTTTCATTTAGAGAACAGAAGATATGTCTTTCACATGACCTGTAGCAATGAAAAAAAAAACTATACTAGTTGGATGGCAGTTCCAAAGAAACGCACTTCTAGATCAAAAAAAAAAATCCGGAAAACTTTTTGGAAAAAGAGGGGATATTGGACAGCATTGAAAGCTTATTCATTAGCGCAATCAATTTCTACAGGGAATTCAAAAAGTTTTTTTGTATAACAAATACAAACGTTGGAAAAATCTGGACTCAAAGAGTATTCTCTAATATTGAATTGAATTGATTTAATATAAAATCATTTATTAAAGAATCATTTCTATTTTAATAATTTGGAATTATAACTCATATATATATATATATTATTCTCATAAATATATATTCTATTTTAGAATAAGAAAAAAAAACATCCTTTGAATGTAATACTAAATTGGTGATCCAAAAATAAACCATTTTTTTTTTTAACTATTTATTTTCTTTCATTGAAAAAATAAATAGAAATACATCTCTTTCGATTAAATGAAAAAGAATAATATAATAAATGAGTCATTAAAAACTACAAAAGAGAATTTTTTGTTCCATTTCCGGATTGAAGCAGAACTATCTAGTTCCAACAGTGCTTGTTTTTGAAAAAGAGAATAAACCACGAAAAAACCATTCCCCGTTGTTAAATGTTAAAACTAAAACTCGAAACAAAAAAAAACGAGAATAAGAATTCGTATTGAAATTGAAACGTTCTAAAAAAAAAAATATTTTAAATTTAGAATTTAATTATATAATATATATATATATTATTATATATATATTATATATATATATTAATAATTTAATAACTAATAATAATTTATTTACAATTAAAATTATTATTATTATGATATGATTTATGATTCATTTCATTTCTTCTAAAAATTTGAAATAAAAAAAAATCAATTTTATTATAAATAAAATTGATTCAAATAAAATAATTATAATACAATTCCTTTCATTCTTTAATGTTTACTAAAAAAATATTGCATTTTATTTTAATTGATTCTTTCAATCTCGACGATTGACAATAAATCGGTTAGTATGATTTCGAGTAAGCCGCTATGGTGAAATTGGTAGACACGCTGCTCTTAGGAAGCAGTGCTAGAGCATCTCGGTTCGAGTCCGAGTAGCGGCATGGCATCTTATCTTCTAAAAGAATAAGTCCTATAATGAATTCAATTTCCGATTTCTCTTCCTAGTATTAGTATTCAGACACCCCCCCTTTTTTCATTTTTTTATGATATTTTCAACTTTAGAGCATATATTAACTCATATATCGTTTTCGGTCGTATCAATTGTAATTTCAACACATTTGATAACCTTATTAGTCAATGAAATCTTAGGATTATATGATTCGTCCAAAAATGGTATGAAAATTACTTTTTTCTGTATAACGGGATTGTTAATTACTCGATGGATTTTTTCGGGCCATTTACCATTTAGTGATTTATATGAATCATTAATCTTTCTTTCCTGGGGTTTTTCCATTTTTCATATGGTTTTTTGTTTTAAAAAGCAAAAAAACGATTTAAGTACAATAATCGCACCAAGTGTTATTTTTACCCAAGGCTTTGCTACTTCGGGTATTTTAACCGAAATGCATCAATCTGCAATATTAGTACCCGCTTTACAATCTCATTGGTTAATGATGCACGTAAGTATGATGATATTTGGCTATGCAGCTCTTTTATGTGGATCGTTATTATCAGTAGCAATTTTAGTTATTACATTTCGAGAAGTCATACAAATTTTTGGTAAAAGCAATGATTTGTATTTTTTAAATGAATCATTTTCTTTTGCCGAGATCCAATACATGAATATGAATGAAACAAACAATGTTTTACAAAAAATTGATTTTTCTTCTTCTAGAAATTATTACAGGTCTCAGTTTATTCAACAATTGGATCGTTGGAGTTATCGTATTATTAGTCTGGGTTTTATCTTTTTAACGATAGGTATTCTTTCAGGAGCAGTATGGGCTAATGAGGCATGGGGATCATATTGGAATTGGGATCCAAAGGAAATTTGGGCCTTTATTACTTGGACCATATTTGCGATTTATTTACATACTAGAAAAAATAAAAAATTTGAAGGTGTAAATTCTTCAATAGCGGCCTCTCTGGGCTTTCTTATAATTTGGATATGTTATTTGGGGATCAATCTATTAGGTATAGGATTACACAGTTATGGTTCATTTACATCTAATTGAATTAAAGTGAGTAAAGGACCTGACAAATACAAATAAAGAAAGCATGAAAGCATATATGAAAGCATATATATAAGAAATTAGATTATATAATATAAGAAATTAGATTATATATTCATATATAAGTTATATATGAATATATAAAGAAAACTTCGAATAAATCGTCGAGAACCCTTTAAATCAAGTAATGTAATGATTCAAGGGGTTCTCACAAACAACAAACATATTCGATTACAATTAATTCAAATTCTTTTTTATGGGGTTTAGTTCTCTTTTTGATTTTTGGTTTTATTCATTTATTCACGAGAAAAACTATTTAGAAAAAATTCGATAGAATGGCTTCAACCTTGTCAACCGAGAATGAGAAAATGAAATCTGGATAAATACCAATACCTATTACGGGTATAAGGATAGAAATCGAAATAAATAATTCTCGCGGCCCAGAATCAAAAAAATACGAGTTTGGTGTATTAAAAAGCTTGTATCCATAGAACATCTGCCGTAACATGGATAATGAATAAATAGGAGTTAATATCATTCCAATTGCTGTTACAAAAGTGATTAGTATTTTTGTCATTAAAAGATATTTTTGACTGGTAATTATTCCAAAAAAAACCATCAATTCTGCAACAAAACCGCTCATGCCCGGCAATGCAAGAGAAGCCATCGATAAGATACTGAAAAATGTGAATATTTTTGGCATTGGGATAGCCATTCCGCCCATTTCGTCAAGATAAAGAAGACGTAGTCTATCATAACTAGTCCCCGCCAAGAAAAAAAGCGCAGCGCCAATAAATCCATGAGAGATTATTTGTAAAATGGCCCCATTGAGCCCCGTATCGCTTATGGAACCAATTCCAATAATTATAAAACCCATATGAGATACCGAGGAATAAGCTATTCTTTTTTTTAAATTACGTTGACCAAGAGATGTTGAAGCTGCATAGATTATTTGAATTGAACCTAATATCATTAACCAGGGGGAAAATATAGAATGAGCGTGGGGTAATAATTCCATATTAATTCGAACCAATCCATACGCTCCCATTTTTAATAAGATTCCGGCTAAAAGCATACAAGTGCTGTAATGTGCCTCTCCGTGGGTGTCTGGTAACCATGTATGTAAGGGTATAATCGGCAATTTGACAGCAAAAGTCAAAAGAAATCCCATATAGAATATTATTTCGAGCGCCGCGGGATACGATTGATTAGTTAATGTTTCAAAATTTAATGTCGGTTCATTAGAACTATATAAACCGATACCTAGAATTCCAATTAATAAAAAAACAGAACTTCCCGCAGTGTATAAAATAAACTTTGTAGCTGAATACAAACGTTTCTTTCCCCCCCACATGGATAAAAGTATATAAACTGGAATTAATTCTAATTCCCACATGATGAAAAAAAGTAAAATGTCTCGAGAAGAAAATGGTCCTATTTGACCGCTATACATTGCTAGCATCAGGAAATGGAATAATCGGGATTCTCGAGTAACCGGCTGAGCCGCTAAAGTAGCTATAGTGGTAATAAATCCCGTCAGTAAAATAGGTCCTATAGAGAGTCCATCTATTCCGAATCTCCAATAAAAATCAAAAAAATTGATCCATTTATAATTTTCCGTCAGTTGGATTAATGGATCATCCAATTGGAAATGATAACAAAATGCATAGGTTGTTAGAAGGAGATCGATTAAGCATATACAAATCGTATACCACTTAATTACCTTATTCCCTCGATGAGGAAATAAGAAGATTAAGGAACCCCCGGCTATTGGCAAAAGTACAACTATTGTTAACCAAGGAAAATAATTCGTGATAAAAATAAGATAAACTTGGACCAGAAAAACCCGCGCTCAAAATAAAATAATAAGATTCTATTTTTATATTTTGAGCGCGGGTTTTTGCCAGTAAAAAAACGTATTCTCGTGGTGTTTTTTGAAAGGTATCAATAAGCTAGACCCATGCTTCGAGTTGTTTCATGCCATAAATAAACTCGAACACTTAAGAAATCCGTCGGACAGGCGGATTCACACCTCTTACAACCGACACAGTCCTCCGTTCTTGGAGCAGAAGCTATTTGCTTAGCTTTACACCCGTCCCAAGGTATCATTTCTAATACATCTGTGGGGCAGGCTCGGACACATTGAGTACATCCTATACATGTATCATAAATTTTTACTGAATGTGACATTGGATCTAGAGTAATTTTTTAACACCAAAAATTGAAAATTTTCGATCTAGTAAACTCGTAAATGAATCATATATTTAGACACCAGATGAATCAACGATTTACCAGAATTTTGATACTCAAAATCGACTTCCGGATCAATTCATAAGAGGAGAAGAGGACCAAGATACTTTGATTTCTTACGTTTTTTTTTGCAAACATGCAAATTTGTTGAATTGATGAATATTACACTATTCTAAATTCCAATTTTTATGATTAATCATGATTAATACTATTTATTCAACAAGTTCGATTGATTGATACGAGTAGATTTTCTGTTACGATAAATTGAAGAAACAATAGCCGGTCCGATAGCAGCTTCAGCGGCTGCAATAGCAATAACAAAAATAGAAAAAATATTTCCTTTTAATTGGCGACTATCAAAAAAATCAGAAAAGGTTACGAAATTTATATTAACTGCATTGAGTATAAGTTCAAGACACATAAGGGCTCTAACCATATTTCGGCTCGTAATCAATCCATAGATACCGATAGAAAATAAATAGGCACTCAAAACAAGTACATGTTCGAGCATCATTGACCAACTCCTTATCAATTTCGATTCATTTTAATATAATATGAACAACAATTCAACGGATTCAATTGACTAAAGAATATAACAAGTCTGGAACAAAAGAATATATTGGCAAAAAAAAAATTATTTTCTACATAAACACTCTTTTTTTTTACATTCACATAGAATTCAACAGAAAGAAATGTGGGAAAATAAAAAAAAAAAAAATTCCATTTTTTTTATTGCTAGTTCGAAAGATTTCTTACTGGCGAGCCACGACAATTGCACCTATCAAAGCAGCTAAGAGAATTATTGAAATTAGTTCAAATGGAAGAAAAAAATCTGTTGATAAATGAATTCCAATTTGTTGACTAGTACTTATCAAATCTTGCTCTATAATCTGATTTGGTCTTGTAGTCCAAATAATCCCGTACCATGATGTATCTGGAATAGTAGTTATTAGTGAAACAAAAATACTTGTACAAACCATCAAAGTAATTCCACCCCCAACAGTCAAAAGATGAAAATCTTGGTAATATTCCGAACCATTCATGAACATCACAGCAAATAGGATTAAAACGTTTATAGCTCCCACGTAAATAAGTAGTTGTGCGGCAGCTACAAAATGGGAGTTTGATAAAATATAGAATAAAGATATACAAACAAGAACCAGTCCCAACGAAAAAGCAGAAAAGATTGGGTTGGTAAATAATACTACTCCTAGACTTCCTAATACAAGACCTGATCCCAAAAAGACTAAAAGAAAATCATGTAGTGGTTCAGGCAAATCCATTATATGTAAAATAAGAGAAAAATAAATCGAAATTTCATGACCTTAATTGATACGACCAGGGAAAAATTTGATATACGAGATTTCTCTCCGCATTGAATTTAATCAAATCCTAACAAGTGAGAATAGGTACCAGTTATAGGACCAATGTCATTTCATTCGTTATACGAAAGAGTAGGTCGAAACTATTCAAATAAAATAAAAAAATAAAATAAATAAAAAAAAAAAGAAATAAATTCAAATAAAATAAAAAAATAAAATAAAAAATTTTATTATATTATTTTATTTGAATTGTTCGAATTGTATAATCATCAATTACTGACATTGGTAAACGGCCTAAAGCAATTTGATTATAATTCAATTCATGACGATCATAAATCGAAAGTTCATATTCTTCAGTCATTGATAAACAATTTGTTGGACAATACTCAACACAGTTACCACAAAATATACAAATTCCGAAATCAATACTGTAATTAAGCAATCGTTTCTTTCGAATATCCGTTTCCAGTTTCCAATCAACAACGGGTAGATCTATAGGACATACACGAACACATACTTCACAAGCAATACATTTATCAAATTCAAAATGGATTCGACCGCGGAAACGTTCCGATGTAATTAATTTTTCATAAGGATATTGAATAGTTACAGGTAAACGATTTGCGTGGGATAAGGTAATCATGAAACTTTGACCAATGTACCTTGCAGCTCGGACTGTTTGTTGACCATAATTCATGAACCCAGTTACCATAAGGAACATATCGTGAATATCTATGAATATTTTTGTTTTGTTTCTTTCTCTTGTTTGAGACAAGTTACAAATATATAGGATCAATCTTTTACAGTGAAAACAGTTGAGACGAAGTTGTTAATAATAGATTACCGAGAGAAATAGGTAAAAGAAACTTCCACCCAAGATTTAATAATTGGTCCATTCTTAGCCTAGGCAAAGTCCATCTTGCTGTGATAGAAAGGAACAAGAACAAATAAGTTTTAGCTAATGTAATAAAGATATCAATTGTAGTTCCAAAAACTCCATACGCTTTATTAGTTATTTCAAAAAATTCAGAAACGAATATGTACGGAACAGAGATATTTGAACCGCCCAAGTAAAGAACTGTTACAAATAATGAAGAAATTAATAGGTTTAAATAGGAAGCAACATAAAATAAACCAAATTTTATACCCGAATATTCGGTTTGATAACCCGCTACTAATTCTTCTTCCGCTTCTGGTAAATCAAAAGGTAATCTTTCACATTCTGCTAGGGAAGAAATTAGAAAAACGATGAAACCTATAGGTTGACGCCACAAATTCCACCCCCAAAAACCATATTTTGATTGTGCATCAACTATATCAACTGTACTTAAACTATTAGATAATCCTAGTCGGTGATAACATTACTGTCCCCATCGCTATTACAGAACCGTACATGAGATTTTCACCTCATACGGCTCCTCGAAAGCCTTAAATAAATCTAAGGACCAGGCCGATTATTTATCTTTTGCTATATCCCTAAGATGGATAAGATTCCAATTTATCGGACGGTTCTGAATTAGACCAATTGAATTCTGTCTGTTCTAATTTAATAATAAAGAGAAATAAGATGCATTTTTTATAAAAGATACAAAAGGTACTTCTGAATTGATCTTATCCCTTATAAAAATTCAAAATTGAATTTTTTAAGTAATAACTTTATTCTTCAATAAAAAAATCTTTTAGAATTATCCAATAACCCCCCGCCCATCGTTTTCGATTACGAAAAAGAATTACATATTAGTTTCTAAATTATCACATAAATTCTATCTCCATAAGTATGATAAGTATGAAAAAAAGATAAGGGGGGTCACTTTTTCTTCTTTTTTTTTCGTTCCTATTCGTCTTTTTTTGTGTAAATAAAAAGGGACTTGAAAAAAAATTAAAGGATTATTTCGTTCCCGATAGTCATTTATTTAATCAGTGGATAGGAGCATACTCTGGACCGGAATTTTGGGGAGTACTTCCTTCTTTTTTCTACCAACTTAAAGCCCCAATTAGTATTCTTTTTTCTATTATGTGGAAATGCTCTTTTTTTAAATTTACATAATCCGCGTTACTAATCCTTTGTGTATCTTGGTGCTTCTAACCATCCACTCCATTTTTTATGAGCTTTCCTTATATTTATGTTAATACATGTATGATAATTCATCCAAACGGTAGCAAAAACTCAATTCTTTTGAACCCGCTTCAAGACAAGATTACTAATCAACCAATCCTGGGGTAATCAGACTCTTCTGCTTCTAATTTTTTTTTTTTTTTACTAAATTCTTATACATAGAAAATGAGACTCAATATTTTGACTGCAATTTCAAATCATCATACTATACCATATATAAACTATACCATAGATAAAATCTGGTCTGGTAATGTAATATAGTATTCATGAATTATATAAAATTATATTCATATAGAAGCTGTCTGATTTCACTCATATAACTATCTGATTTTGTTCTTCAATTCGAATTGAGAATAATAATAATGAATTTATTCTACCCCTTTCCTATAAAGTGTCCCACAAAGAAAGGCGCATAAGCATAGCAATAGCATCGAAAAGTTTTTGTATCAACGAATCGCACGTAGAGATATTGATAACACACATAGAGTTAATGGTATTTCATAACTAATCGATTGAGCAGCAGCTCGTAGACCACCCAAAAAGGAATATTTATTATTTGATCCATATCCTGACATAAGAAGTCCAATGGGAGCAATACTCGAAATAGCAATCCATAAAAAAACACCGATATTGAGATCAGATAAAACAAAGTTATATCCAAAAGGAATTACTGAATAGCTTATTATAATTGATATGACTGATATGGATGGTCCGATACTGAATAAACGAGTATCTCCCCTAGATGGAATAAGACTCTCTTTGAAAAGTAGTTTTGTTCCATCTGCTAGAGCTTGAAGAACTCCCAAAGGACCAGCGTATTCAGGTCCAATCCGCTGTTGTATACCTGCGGATATTTCTCTTTCTAACCATACAATTGCTAGTACACTTATGGTGATTCCCAATACAAGAGTAAAGATAGGGGCAAGTACCCATAGAATTCCATAGACCTCCTTTAAAGATTCCAATCTGAAAAAAGAATTGATATCTTGTACTTCTGTTGTATCAATTATCATTTCAACGATCAACTTCTCCCATAATGATATCTATGCTACCTAGTATTGTCATAATATCGGCCAATTTCATTCTTTTAACTAATTGAGGAAGAATTTGCAAATTGATAAAACCAGGTGGACGAATTTTCCATCTCCAAGGAAAAACATTCTGATCCCCTATTAGAAAAATCCCTAATTCTCCTTTTGGGGCTTCAACTCTTACATAAAGTTCTTGTTTCGGCAATTCAAAAGTCGGAGACGGTTTTTTACTAATGAATCGATATTCAAAATCATTCCATTCTGGTTCCCTTTCCCTATCAAAGTAACGGATTTCTAAATTCTCATATGGACCGCCGGGAATTCCTTCCAAAGCCTGTTGAATAATTTTTATGGATTCCACCATTTCACCAATTCGAACTAAATAACGAGCTAATGAATCTCCTTCTTTTTGCCATTGAACTTCCCAATCAAATTCCCCGTAACACTCATAATTATCAACTTTACGGAGATCCCATTGTATTCCGGAAGCCCGAAGCATCGGTCCTGATAAACCCCAATTTATTACTTCCTTTCCACCAACAATGCCTATTCCCTCAACCCGTTCTAAAAAAATAGGATTTCGCGTAATAAGTTTTTGATATTCAAAAACCCCTGTTAAAAAATAATCGCAGAAATCCAAACATTTATCTATCCAACCATGAGGTAGATCAGCCGCTACTCCCCCGATACGGAAAAAATTATGCATCATTCTCATACCTGTCGCAGCTTCGAATAGATCATATATTAATTCTCTTTCTCTGAAAATATAGAAGAAAGGGGTTTGTGCACCAATATCCGCCATAAAAGGTCCCAGCCATAGTAGGTGAGAAGCTATACGACTCAATTCCAACATAATTACTCGAATATAGCTGGCTCTTTTGGGTACTTGAATATTTCCCAACTGTTCCGGTCCGTTTACGGTTATTGCTTCTGTGAACATAGTAGCTAAATAATCCCAACGTGTTACATAAGGCAGATATTGTATAATTGTTCGGTTTTCCGCAATTTTTTCCATCCCTCTGTGTAAATAACCCAATATTGGTTCACAATCAATAACATCCTCACCATCCAGAGTAACAATAAGTCGAAGAACACCATGCATTGATGGGTGGTGAGGGCCCATATTGACTATCATGAGGTCTTTTCTTGTAGCTGGGACATTCATAGGTTTTTCCTCGATTTATTCTTCCATGAATTGCGTAAAACAAAATAAAAAAAAAAAAGAATTCATCAAAATTCAAGACCTAATTAATAAATCGAATAATTCAAAATGACTCTTCAATTAGCGAATTTGTGACTCCCGAATATCCAACTGATTTATTAATTTGTTATAGCGTATTCCATTTTTCTTTGACAAATAAGACAGTAGCCGTTGTCGTTTTCCCAGAATTTTACGTAAACCTCTTTGAGATAAATAGTCTTTTCGGTGCAATTTCAAATGTGAAGTAAGTCTTCGTATCTTATTGGTGAAATTGAGTACTTGAAATTCAACCGATCCGGGGTTTTCTTCTTTTTTTTCTTGTGAAAACCCCGGTAGAAATAAATTTTTTACCATAAGTTGAAAGCTTTCTTCTCCCCTTCCTTATTTTATGGATATCTTTTTTGATCAGTAATAGTAATGACACTAATTTCAAATTTTGTATATACAATAATCTTAATTTCCTTAAGATTTCCCGATTTTTTTTTTTTCCAAATCATAGAAATACTTTAATTTATGCATAAAAATGGTAGACTTAAATTTATATTTAAATATATTAAATATATATAAGACGATTTTGTTGATTCATTTTTGTATTTAATGGATATATCATTGAATTAGTATCAAGGCCTCAGAATACAGAATAGAAGTTAACACAATGCGTGTGCGCATCCATGTGTGTATCCATTATGTATCTGCATACCGGATATGTTACGCTAAATAGAAGAAAGAAATCTAGATTAACGAATTCTCAATCGCGGATACATATGTATCCTTAATATACTGAAACGGCTTCCATTATAGGTATCAAACCAATAGCGATTCATACAAGCTAAATCCTCTAATCGAAAATTTGGCCAAAGAAAAAAATGGAAATTTATTAGTTTTTTTTTTTCTCCATCAAGATCTTTTTTTTCAGCCAAAACGTTACAGCAATTTTTGACTTTATTCTTATTGTAAAATGTTGTCTTTCTATGTACACCATTTCTATTCTTAGAATTGAAAGAAATTAGAATTCTGAATTCTCTACGACGTCTAGCGGAAAAAAAAGATTCAGGAACAAGCAAATCATAATCATTTTTTTCTTTATTGTCTCTTATCTTTTGATCTCTTGTTCTTGGAATGGATTTTTCAAAGTTCTTCTTATCAACATGGCTTTTTTCTGGATATCTTTGATTAATTTGACGCTTACTCTTATGAATCAACGAAAGGCCTATGGTTTGATACATAAAAAATTTTTCATCGTTTTTTCTAGACAGACGAACCGGTTCGATAATCAATATTCCTTTTTGGATCAATTTCTTATTTTTGGTCAATCCTGTAAGAGTTAAATCCTTCTGATTCTGAATCACCATAATATCTAGACTTAGTTCTCCTCTTTGAATAGAGGTTATAGCAATCTCTTTTAAATTTTTCAATCTAATCAGGAGACAATATATTTTTATATTATTCATTACTCTTTGATTTAAGGAACCCTTCCAATTCAATTGAAAAAACAAAAACTTTCTTAATAAGAGATTAAGTTCTGCCTCTATCTTGTTCTTGTATTGCTTTTTGTTTATATCCTCTTTCCTGTCCAATCCTGTATAATCTTCTTCAATATCTTTTTCTTGGGTTGAGAGAGATGATTCAAAATCCACTCGACCCTTGTATTCCGCTTTTGCTTGATTTCGAGTCTCTAACTCGAATTGCAATTTTTTTTTTTTTTTTGATGATCTAAAAATATCTATTATTTTTTTCCTTCCAGTAATGTTTTTATTTTCACTAACATTTTTATTTATATTAAAATCGAAAAAAAGTAATTGGATTGGTATGATCCACGGGTTACTCGTATATGCATTATAAAATATCCAAAATTTGGAAAAGAAAAAAAATTCACGATTCCATATGGAACGATTTAATATTTCTTCATTCATTCCCATCCAATCAAAATACTTTCTATCCAGATTTTTTTCCATATCTATAATATAATCTTCTGCTATATAATTCTTGATAGAGATATCACTCGTTAGATCAAATATTTTTTGTTTACGTGTGTTGTAATTATAAGAAATAGCTTGATTTTGATTTGCTTGGAATGATGATCCATATCCATAAATATATGAGTGCTTCTTATCTGCATAATTAATAGATTTATATGAAAAAAGATCATATTCATATTGTTTTTTTTTTTTTAATGAGTCTAATTGTTGGTTTTTGTAAAGAATTAATCGGGTTTTTTCATATGAATCACATTTTTTAAAATCTTTTTTTTGAGAGACACGACGCTCATGGATTCTATTTCTCCATTTTTGTGGCAATAATCTAGACCATCTCCTCTGAGATAAATCATATTGAGAATGACCCTTTAACAAGCAATTTGTCCATTGATTCATTAGAGAATTGGAAGGGTTCTTTTGTCTTAATTTAGAATCAAATATTCTTTGTATTCCAAAAAAAAAATCCTTTATTTCATTCTTAAGAAAAAAGCATTTTCGATGATATTCAAAAACAGATCTTAACTTATATATGTTAATAACTTGGGTTTCTGATAATTTAAAAAATACATATGCCTGTGACAACGAGGATACGTCACACGAATTCACTGAATTCGTATTCCTAATATTATAAGATTTTTTGAGAAGCGAAATAAAGTGAATTAGACTTTGATTTGTTTTTTCAGTTCTTTCCACATTTTCTTCATTATTGTAAATGGATTTGTTTTTTATTTTTTTTCTTGAATCAAGAAAAAGTTGTACATTGACCCTAGGAATATAAATGATACATAGAAAGATATCTAGGTATACCCTTTCCATGATAGATTTAAAAAAAGAATGCTGCGATTTACGGTCTAATAGAGTATTTTGTGATTTACGGCCTAATAGAGGATTTCTTTTTTGTAATATCTGCCAAATATTTTTTTTTAATTTGAATCTTTTAGCATAATAACTTGCTTTGTTCGAACTAATATTTATCTCTGAAGTTAAAACTCCCTTTTTCTTTTCTTTTGTCATTTTTTTTATTTTCTTTATGATTGTCTTTCTTTTAGCATTCAGATCTTTTATTTTTTTTTTTTTCAATGAACAATCTGTCCAATTAATAGATTGAATTCGAATGGTTGATTCGTAAATCATTGGATTTTTCTTACTCATTGTTGAATCTTTTTGGCTTTCATTAAAGCCATAGATTTTTTTTAATCTAAGTAGAAATAAAGTTGGGAGTTGTTTTATTTTTTCGTTTAGAAATAGAATACTTTTGATGATCCATTTTGCTCTTTCTTTTGAGAAATTTAGAAACAATTTTGTTCTCTCATTTAAAATCTTGAGAACTAGAAAAAAATTCTTTTTCCATTTTTTCATTTTTTTTTTGAGTTCTTTTAAAATGGGATGAAAAAATGAAAATCGGTTTCGGGGATAACTAGAAAAGGGCAATTCCACTTCCATTCCCAAAATTGTTAAAAAACAAAAGTCCTTTTTTTTTTTCGCCTTTTTTTTCATTGGATCCTTTTCAGTGGATCGTAGCTTAGATCTGTGCCAAGGTTTCAGACGAAAAGGAAATATGATTTTTATCTGAATACCGTCTATTAGCCACTTTTTTGGAAATTCTTTTTCGGATAATTGAACGCCATTATAGGTGCATTTAATATACATTTCTCTCTTCCAATCCCTAAAATCTTCTGACCATTCGGGAAATTGAAATAATAGCATACGAACAATATTTTTAGTTATTATCAATGAAGGCAATAGAATATATTTTCTAAGAATCGATTGGGTTATTAATAAAGAACCTCTTATTACTTGAGCAAATATAATGCTATCCCAGGCCTCTCCTATTTCTATACGTCTTTGTTCTTCTTTTTCTTTTTTTTTTCTTTCGACCTCCTCCTTACTTTCTTTTGTCTTTTCTTCTGTATAATCCGAATTTTTGAATTCTGCCTTTGTACGCATCCAATTTTGGAACATAAAAAGCATTTGTCTCATTGGCTCATAATTTTTTAAAAAAGAAAAAAACGAGGGTTTTTCAATTTTGTCTAAAAAAAGGGGCGAATGCAGACTTTTTTGAAAGAGTTTCCAAGTAACTGTTTTACGCCTTTGAGCACGTATAGATCCTTTGATTATGTCTCTCCGAAAATCGGGTTGTTGTGCATAACGTATTAAAGCCAATTCCCTTTTTTTATCAGTATTATTTTTATTAGTATCTCTAGTATACCTATAAATATCGTCATTCTTTGATTTATTAGTAAAAGTAAAAATAACTACACGTTTGGCTTTTCGGGAACGAATTCCATACTTCTCTCCTTCATTTTTTCCTTCCAATTGTTGCAATTCGTCGATTAGTTTATATGACCATCGAGGAACTTGTTTCCTCATTTCTTTTATTCCAATACATTTTTTTTTTTTTACAATTGTTTTATCGTTCATATCCGTTCTAATTGCGTCGAATAAGAATTTTATTTTTTTTTTTGCGTAAGTTACTTGTGCATGTTCTGGAAAGAAAACAAGTCCTTCAAAATTCAAACTTGATACTGATTTATCCGAAAATTTACGGATTAAGTTAAAAAAAAAACAAATTTCGGTTAATAATGATTTTCTATCAAATGTATACATTTTTTGTTCAAATTCAGGATGATTTTTAATACTATTAATATTAAGAAGGAGACCATGAATCTTATTTATCCAAATGTCATTTTTTTTATGAGTTTCATTTTTGATTCGTCCACGACAGGGTCCATTCAAGAAAGGATCGTATATTTTAGGTAAGTTTTTTGTTTGAGTCTCCTCATTACACAATCTAATTCGTTTTTCGAATATATCCAGAGGAATAAATTCCTTATCTATAACTTCGGCCCTGTTTAGAAATTCATTGCTTAGTTTTTTTTTTTTTTCTTCATTTCTAGAGTTCCAATAATTATGGAATTCCTCATAGAATATTTTTTCTGTTGTGAAAAGGTCCATTTTTCTTTCCATCATTTTTAGAAAAGTCGACAAATTGGGTGGATACGTAAAAGATATTCTTTCTTTTCCATCACTTTGACATGTATCAAAAAAGAATTGTGAAATATCATTTCGTACGACATTTTCAAATCGAGCATTTTTTATATATCGCAACGGACGCTTCCACCGTTTAAAATCAAAAAAAATCGTTACAAGAGATTTTTGAAATATCGAGATATTTTTCTCCTCGTTTTCATTGATTTTGTATGAATTCTTATCTTTCTTTGGAAAAAGATAAGAAGAAGCATCTTCTTCAGTATATATATATTTTTCTTGCTTAGTTCTTGTCGTTT